CATAACAACAATGAATATGGGCATTTGTCAGAAAATAATGAATATTTTGAGAAACTAAGACTTCTAACTGTGTTTTTACCTTTATTTGAAAAGATCGTTGAGGAATACATTTATTATCTTTCCTCCTTTTTGATCCTTTCAGTCGAATTACTATTTCGCTATTATGTGATTTATAGTGCGCAAGCCTTGGAAAAATTCAAACCAATTAAAAATGAAAAAGATTGCGACTTACCTAACGACGATCCGGAAAGATTCAAACATTTATGGATTCAATGCCCGTACTGCCTGCAGCTTAACTATAAGCGTTACTTTTTCACGTTAAGAAACAACATATGTGAATTTTGCGATGCTAATCTGAAGGTCGAAAGTACTGATCGACTTAAGTGGTTTTTAAATGAAAGGACCTGGCGTCCTATGGACCAAGAAATGTCATCGATAGAGCTGAACCTCGATGCGGATCCTTTTGACCCCGAATTTGTTGAATCACAAACAAATTATTTTGAAACATTTTTTCCAGAGTTATTTGAATTTAAGATAGCTTTAATATTTATTAAAGATTATTTAGACATAAATGAAGTAGTATATGAAGAAATGCAATTCCGGATATGCAACAGATTTCTGTCAGAATTTACCCTTATCGACTCCGACTCAGAGGAAGTCACGTCGGTCGACGGTTTGTTTATTCTACAAATGATTGAACAAGAAATGGTCTCCCACTCCACTAAGATGATTAGAAAAAAGCTTTTCTACTACATCAACTGCCTAGAGGGTGAAGTTCCAACACGTTACCTTAAAAAAATTAAACGTGACATACTGACATCTCTTGACGACGTAGGGTTATTCCTTTGGAATCATGTGTTTGGCCAATTTTATGATTTCGACATTAATCTGCAAATGTTTTCTCTCTCTTCACTTTTGAAAAAATTTCTGTGTAAAAAATCAATTCTCGAAAAGGTTGTATTTGATAAAATAAATAAGATATTCGAAAAAGAAAAAGAAAAAGAAGCACATGTACATATTCTTGAAGAAGAAACCGTTCAACAAGTTGAACGAGAACTTGACATAAAAAAACAGGGCCTACATGACTTAATCCACTTCTTCACACAAGACAAGACCAGCAAAAAATTTGATAACATCTTTTCTGGAATGATTCAGCAATCCTTTAATAACAAGATCCATCGAAGTAAAAATGAAGATATGAATAATCAAAATTCTAATCAAGATTTTGCATCTGAAAATGAAAAAGATAAGGATTCAGAGTCTGATGAAGATTATTATTCATTTTTGGAGGACGAAAGGTACCTTTTATAGTGATTTATAATGATTTTGAGAAAAATCAATCTGTTGATCATCAAAATGAATAAAAAGACAAAATAAAGCCCGACGAATACTTTACTAGCAGGGGGGAAGCTATTACTCAAGATAAGGAAAAAAAAGCGGAGGTACAGATGAAAATTCTACCATATTCTTTTAATTCGGAAGCTAAACGAGGGCTTTCGAAAATAAATAAAAAAAAAAAAGGAGGTACAGGTACAGATGGAATTTATTCACAACATACGAATTTGCATAAACCGAACACAAATCCGATTGAACAAAGGACGTCGCCGTATTTTTATTTGTTCGCAAAGGGCACACATATTAACTATTCACTTCGTGGGGTGCGAGATACTGAATTTGACGGTTCAAAAGGAAAGGTCGAACCGCATTTTGGGGCTGCCGTTAAATCCAGTACAGCTATGTATTCTTATAGCAAAAATTGTCTTAAGGATCTTGCGTTTAATCGGCGAAATGCTAAGCCTTTGTCTAATAAGACTGCTTTTTTTTTCAAGCCCGCTGTTCTTTTTAGTCATTCCAATGAGACTGTTAATTCCAATAGCAATACATTTAACAGAAATTGCAAATTTTATACACGATGCAGAATTTTGGATACTTTTCCGAATTGCGGTTTTCGAGTTCGATTTGGTGAGCCTGGATCTGGAAAGGATCGAGGGGGAGAACGATGTTTTGACATTACGTATTTGGGGGAAGAATCGCCGGTTTATACATATGAATTTGGCACCTTTTTTCGAGAATTTGGAGGGGTTCATCAGAACATTCGTGAGATTAATTTGCTTCATAATTTACGTGCTTCAACAAATGGAGTATATAGCACGGATGCTTCTCGAACTATTTGTGGAAGCAGTTATATACTGTATAACTCTCTATTTCTACGCATTACTAGGGTCAGCAATAATGTTGATGATCGTTTTTGCACTCGGGATGATCATATATCTATTATATATATGCGTACAATACATAATTACGCAAGTCCCTCCGCTAATTCAAAATTTTATAGTGATAAAAATCGTTCCGATAATAATAAAAATTTTCCCGAAGAAGTAAAAGGAAACTTCAGGCAAGGCGAGGAGCGCCTTTTTCTTGAAGAATTTACTTATGATGAATTCGATACAGATACAGATATTGGGGCTACAACAGATATTGGGGCTACAACAGATATTGGGGCTACAACAGATATTGGGGCTACAACAGATATTGGGGCTACAACAGATGAAAATAAAGAAGGAGATAAACAGGAAGAACTGGGGGATCCCATGGAAGAGGAAGATCTTTTTGGGGAATTTGAATTTGAGGAAGAGGAAGAGATTGTTTTTGAGGAAGAGCCCTATAGTGAACGCCTTGCTTTTTATCAAAAAGAGACAGGATTAACCGAGGCTATTCAAACAGGCACAGGCCAACTAAATGGCATTCCCGTAGCAATTGGGGTTATGGATTTTCGGTTTATTGGAGGCAGTATGGGATCCGTAGTAGGCGAAAAAATCACTCGTTTGATCGAGTCTGCTACTAATCAATTCCTGCCTCTTATTATAGTGTGTGCTTCCGGAGGAGCACGCATGCAAGAAGGAGGTGTAAGCTTGATACAAATGGCTAAAATATCTTGTGCTTTATATGATTTTCAAATAAATAAAAAGTTATTTTATATATCAATCCTTGCATCTCCGACGACTGGTGGAGTGACAGCTAGTTTTGGTACGTTGGGGGATATCATTATTGCGGAACCCGACGCCTACATTGCATTTGCAGGTAAAAGGGTGATTGAGCAAACATTGAATATAACAGTACCGGAAGGTTCACAAGAGGCCGAACCTTTATTTGAGAAAGGCATATTCGATCCAATCATACCGCGGAATTTTTTAAAACACGTGATAACCGAGTTATTTCAGTTCCACGGGTTTTTTCCTTTGAATCAGAAATAATAATAAATCAAGTATTTATTTATCGGAATGAAAGTCAAAATGCGGGTCTTTTTTGTTTTGGTGACATAGACATAAGATTAAATTCTAGAAAGAATCATGTATATAATTTTTTTTATCAATACTCCAACAGATAAAAAGATTAATATACATGATTACTAAATTATATAGTCACTTAGATCAACTTAGTATAATTATATAATTATTTTTATGATTATAAGATATCTAAGTGACTATATATAAGATAACAATAACAGATAAAAAGATTAATATAACAATAAATAACAGGTACAAATATAAAATCGAGGTGCCCATTCTATGACAATTCTCAACAACTTACCCTCCATTTTTGTGCCTTTAGTGGGCTTAGTATTTCCGGCAATTGCAATGGCTTCTTTATCTCTTCATGTTCAAAAAAACAATATTTTTTAGATCCGATGAGGACAAATTTCATCTATTTTTTTTTAATATCTATTTAATATAATATGGTATACCATAATCTATAATATGGTATACCATGCGACTTCCTTCAAAGATAAATGAAAGGGTTCTTATGCAGGCGTAAATATGATATATGGGTAAATGAGCTATTTTCAAATTGGGTCGGATGTCTGAAATAAACCAAAACCAATGTATATATATATGTATAGGGGATTATATGAAAGGGCTCCTTTTTTTTTAGACCTAACGAATTCCTCCTAAAAATCCACATCCGAATAATGCGAGTTGATGAAAGTTACTTCGGAAGCAAAAATCAGAAGCAAAAAAAGTAACGTGAAATTCCTTTGGGCTAGTCTCCTACTTCCAATAAAATTCAACTGGATCTAGTATGAGTTGGCGATCAAAACGCATATGGATAGAACTTATAGCGGGGTCTCGAAAAACAAGTAATTTATGCTGGGCCTTTATACTTTTTTTAGGTTCATTGGGGTTTTTATTGGTTGGAATTTCCAGTTATCTTGGCATAAATTTGATATCTTTATTTCTGTCTCAGCAAATAATTTTTTTTCCACAAGGGCTTGTGATGTCTTTCTATGGGATCGCCGGTCTCTTTTTTAGCTCTTATTTGTGGTGCACAATTTCGTGGAATGTGGGTAGTGGTTATGATCTTTTCGATATAAAAGAAAGAATAGTGTGTATTTTTCGTTGGGGATTTCCTGGAAAAAATCGTCGCATCTTACTACGATTCCTTATGAAAGATATTCAGTCTATCAGAATAGAAGTTAAAGAGGGTATTTATGCTCGGCATGCCCTTTATATGGAAATCAAAGGCCAGGGGGCCATTCCTTTGACTCGTACTGATGAGAATTTAACTCCACGAGAAATTGAGCAAAAAGCAGCCAAATTGGCCTATTTCTTGCGTGTACCAATTGAAGGATTTTGAAATGGCCTGAAGGCTGAACATTTTCTTAGCAGGAGGGAAAAATTCCGAGAGTCCTTTCCCTTTTTTTATATAGCATAACTTAATTGAAATTCCTTCACAATACTGATGAACCAAAGAGGATGTATATTATATATACAGAACAATTAAAAAATGAAACTTTTTTTGTCCGAAAATTTTTTTATGCGCATGTAAATTCAGTAACAAAACAAGTAACAAATCAAAATAATATAGACTCATCTCATAGATCAAAACAAAGCATTTCGGAATAAGATATAGAATAAAAAATTTTTATTTTATTAAAATTGATACGTTAGATACGGATAGATCATATCTTGTAAAAAATCTCTCCTTTCTTTTGTCAATCGACGTTTCTTTTTACCTTTTTTTGTGCTCCTTAATAAGCAAAGGATTGGACCCCTTAGAATGATAACTTTTCTGTCTTATTTTTCTTTTTACACTCATTTTTTATCATTACAATATCCTATTCTTCAGAAATTTTCTTCATAAATTGATCTCAATTATTCCTGTGTACTATTGTACTATGGGCAGTCGGCCATTTTTTTTTCGAAATATTAAATTGATAGAAAGGGATTCTTTTATCTCGAAATCACAATTTGAAGTGGCTCTTTCGGGCATTCATTGAAAAGAGGGAATTGCTTCGAATTTGAGCAATTGAGATATCTGGAAATAATATTTTTTTTTCTTCATTCATGTACTCTTTCTTATTCTTAACCTATTTCTGTATTCTTTCTAAATTCAAGGACTAACTGCTGACTCACAAATAAAAAAACAGGGAATAGATTCACAAGCTCGAAGCTTGTAATAAAACTTATGCTTAATATAAATATTAGATTGTATAAAGTCGACGAATGAGGCAGGTTCATTAAAAATTCACAGACGAAAAAATGAAAAAAAAAAAAGCACTCATTCCACTTCTATATCTTACATTTATAATTTTTTTGACCTGGGGGATCTCTTTTTCATTTAATAAAATTATGGAATCTTGGGTTATTAATTGGTTGAATACTAGTAAATTCGAAACTTTTTTAAATGATATTCAGGAAAAGAATATTCTAGAAAAATTTATCGAATTAGAGGAACTCCTCCTATTGGAGGAAATGATAAAGGAATGTCCGGAAACGCATCCACAAAAGTTTCGTATCGGAATCCACAAAGAAACGATCCAATTGATTAAGATAAACAATGAGGATCGTATCCATACGATTTTTCATTTCTCGACAAATATAATTTGTTTTGTTATTCTAAGTGCTTATTCTATTCTAGGTAATGAAGAACTTATTATTCTTAATTCTTGGGTTCAGGAATTCCTATATAACTTAAGCGATACAATAAAAGCTTTTTCTCTTCTTTTCTTAACCGAGTTATTTCTAGGATTCCATTCAACCCACGGTTGGAAACTAATGATTGACGCTGTCTACAAAGATTTTGGATTTGCTCATAACGATCAAATTATATGTGTTCTTGCTTCCATTTTTCCAGTCATTATCGATACAATTTTAAAATATTGGATCTTTCGTTATTTAAATAATGTATCTCCGTCACTTGTAATGATTTATCATTCAATGAAGCGCTGAAAAATGATCTACCGATCCAATTGGAATGTTTGTTATTTTGTACATAAGGAAAACATTCAAAATCTTACTTTTTTATACACTTATTTTTTCTATACATCCAAGAGATTCGGATTTTTACTAAAATAGGGTCTTCCCATATTTTAGTAAAAAATTTTCAGTAAATAGCAGCATCGTGGATAGGGAACTATACTAGCAACCCACCCAATTTTATTGTAGAAATTTTCGGGATCAACGATTGTATTATGTACACTAGAAAGGCTTTTTCTTGGATAAAGGAAGAGGTTACTCGCTACATTTCCGTATCGCTCATGATATATATAATAACTCGGGCATACATTTCAAATGCATATCCCATTTTTGCACAGCAGGGTTATGAAAATCCACGCGAAGCAACTGGACGTATTGTATGTGCCAATTGTCATTTAGCTAATAAGCCTGTGGATATTGAGGTTCCACAAGCGGTACTTCCTGATACTGTATTTGAAGCAGTTGTTCGAATTCCTTATGATATGCAACTGAAACAAGTTCTTGCTAATGGTAAAAAGGGAGCGTTGAATGTAGGGGCTGTTCTTATTTTACCCGATGGGTTTGAATTAGCCCCTCCCGGCCGTATTTCGCCAGAGATGAAAGAAAAAATGGGTAATCTGTCTTTTCAGCGTTATCGCCCCACTAAAAAAAATATTCTTGTGGTAGGCCCTGTTCCTGGCCAGAAATATAGTGAAATCACCTTTCCTATTCTTTCTCCGAACCCCGCTACTAAGAAAGATGTTTACTTCTTAAAATATCCTATATACGTAGGCGGAAACAGGGGAAGAGGTCAGATTTATCCCGACGGGAGCAAGAGTAACAATACGGTTTATAATGCTACAGCAGCGGGTATAGTGAGCAAAATCATACGAAAAGAAAAAGGAGGGTACGAAATAACCATAACAGATACGTCAGAGGGACGCCAAGTAATTGATATTATACCTCCAGGACCAGAACTTCTTGTTTCAGAAGGCGAATCCATCAAACTTGATCAACCATTAACGAGTAATCCTAATGTGGGTGGATTTGGTCAGGGGGATGCGGAAATAGTACTTCAAGACCCATTACGTGTCCAAGGACTTTTGTTCTTCTTGGTATCTGTTATTTTGGCACAAATCTTTTTAGTTCTTAAAAAGAAACAGTTTGAGAAGGTTCAAATGTCCGAAATGAATTTATAGATCTGCCTGCGGATTTATCAACATCAAGTTCTTAAAAAGAAGAAATTTTTTGTTGGCAGTTCCAT